CTATTTCACTTCCTAGCACTTCCTATCATTTAATATCCATCCCTTTGGTCTTATTGACATAAGAGATGCCATTTATAGTCTATCTCTTTCTATATATGGAAAGTCAAGAAATTCTCATCGAAACATCGAGAAATTGTGCATATAGAAAACTCTAAAGAAAGAAAAAAGGAGACCCATGCCATGATTTTCAAATCTTTTCTACTTAGTAGTCTAAGTTTCTCGATGAGGATAATTAATTCGGTCGTTGTGGTCGGACTCTATTATGGATTTCTGACCACATTCTACATAGATCCCTCTTAGATCTTCTTTCTCCAATCTTGGGTTAGGTAAGAAGGAGATATTCGCGACTACTGGTGGTTTCATTATGGGGCAGCTCATGATCTTCATATCGATCTATTATCCACCTCCGCATCTATTCTTTCTTAGCTAAACGGGTGGAAGATCCATCCAATTTGGTTATATCATGAACTCGAAAAACGGATCTGAATGTGACTGAAATGCACGATCTTCACAGGTATCACTTTTCACGATACCTAAACCTAAAAGGTGGAATAGCGATTTTCGAACCATTTCCTATAAGAGAATGGTTTCCATTACTTTGAGAAATGGATTCTATAGCAAACTATAGCTATTGCATTAAAGAAGAAAAGAAACTAATAGAAGTCGAAGACGCAGAATGGTAGTGAATAGAGAAAAAGATTCTTCTGATTTTCTTGTTCCTGAAAATATTCTATCTATCTCCTAGACGCTGTAGAGAATTGAGAATTTTCATGTCTTTCAATTCTCGTACTCGTAATTGGAAAGTTACGGAAGGAGATCCATCATTTTGCAATGAAAACAACATAAAAAACTCTGGACAATTTCGAAATCAGACCAAGCGTCTTAATACATATGCAAAAAAATTCATTATTGGCCCACCATTGATTACAAGATTTAGCTTTTATGAATCGCTATTGCTTTGATACGAATAATGGCAGTCGTTTCAGTATGTTAAGGATACAGATGTATCCACAATTCATTTAGAGTTACTTAATAGCCTATTTCTTATACTATATCTCTCTCCCGTGAAATTCTCGAGCCGAAAGATGGATGCATATGCTGTGTGTCATTTTGCTAAATGATATCAATTAAATGGTGTATCAATTCTATAAATTGGATATAGCAATAAATAAATCAGCAAAATTCTTTTATTTTAGATAGAAGAAACATTTCTTCTATCTAAAATAAAAGAATGCACCCTTCTATCCAAATCCAATTTGCATCGATAAAATAAATCCAAATTATAGATTCCAGATGAATAATTGCAAATTTTTGTGTGTACGAGATTCGAATAACTTCAAAATAACTGACATAATTTTTTATTTTTCCTGATCAGAAAAATACATGAAAAAGAAAGGAGGTAGAATAATTTTTTGATTTATGGTTAAAGAAGAAAAACAGGAAAACAGGGGTTCTGTTGAATTTCAAGTATTCAGTTTCACCAATAAGATACGGAGACTTGCTTCACATTTGGAATTACACAAAAAAGATTTTTCATCGGAAAGAGGTCTACGAAGACTTTTGGGAAAACGTCAACGTTTGCTCGCTTATTTGGCAAAGAAAAATAGAGTACGTTATAAGAAATTGATAAGTCAGTTGGATATTCGGGAGAAGTAATTTAATCGCTCGAATTTTTTTCTTATTTTATTAGTAGTCTTATAGTAGTCTTAGATTTTGCATTTTGATGAGCCTCGTTTTGAGGAATTCATGGAATAATGAATTAAGGAAGAAAAAAGAATATGAGTCTACCGTTTACAAGAAAAGATCTAATGATAGTTAATATGGGCCCTCACCACCCATCAATGCACGGTGTTCTTCGATTGATCGTTACTCTCGATGGTGAAGATGTTGTTGATTGTGAACCCATATTAGGCTATTTACACAGAGGAATGGAAAAAATCGCAGAAAACAGAACTATTATACAATATTTGCCTTATGTAACACGATGGGATTATTTAGCTACCATGTTTACAGAAGCAATAACGGTAAATGCACCAGAATTCTTAGAGAATATTCAAATACCTCAAAGAGCCAGCTATATTCGGGTAATTATGTTAGAATTGAGCCGTATAGCTTCTCACTTGTTATGGCTTGGACCTTTTATGGCGGATCTTGGCGCACAGACTCCTTTTTTCTACATTTTTAGAGAAAGAGAATTGATATATGATCTATTTGAAGCTGCTACAGGTATGCGAATGATGCATAATTACTTTCGCATCGGAGGAGTAGCTGCCGATCTACCTTATGGATGGATGGATAAATGTTTAGATTTCTGCGATTATTTTTTACAAGCAATTGTTGAATATCAAAAACTTATTACACAGAATCCCATTTTTTTAGAACGAGTTGAAGGGGTAGGTTTTATTAGCGGAGAAGAAGCTGTAAATTGGGGCCTGTCGGGACCAATGTTACGAGCTTCTGGAATACAATGGGATCTTCGTAAAATTGATCCTTATGAGTGTTACAATCAATTCGATTGGAAAGTCCAATGGCAAAAAGAGGGGGATTCATTAGCTCGCTATTTAGTACGAATTGGTGAAATGAAAGAATCCATAAAAATTATTCAACAGGCTGTAGAGAAAATTCCTGGAGGGCCCTATGAGAATTTAGAAGCCCGACGCTTTAAGAAAGCAAAAAATTCGGAATGGAATGATTTTGAATATAGATTTCTTGGTAAAAAACCTTCCCCAAATTTTGAATTATCAAAGCAAGAGCTTTATGTAAGAGTAGAAGCTCCAAAAGGTGAATTAGGAATTTATCTGGTAGGAGATGACAGTCTTTTCCCCTGGAGATGGAAAATTCGTCCACCTGGTTTTATTAATTTACAAATTCTTCCTCAGCTAGTTAAAAAAATGAAATTGGCTGATATCATGACGATATTAGGTAGTATAGATATCATTATGGGGGAAGTTGATCGTTGAAATGATAATAGATAGGGTAGAGGTAGAAACTATCAATTCTTTTTCGAAATCGGAATTATTAAAAGAAGTCTATGGACTAATATGGATTCTACCTATTTTGGCCCTCCTACTAGGAATCACAATAGAAGTACTTGTAATTGTGTGGTTAGAAAGAGAAATATCCGCATCGATACAACAACGTATTGGTCCTGAATATGCTGGCCCCCTAGGGCTGCTCCAAGCTATAGCAGATGGAACTAAGCTGATTTTTAAAGAGGATATCCTTCCATCCCGAGGAGAGATTCCTTTATTTAGCGTTGGACCCTCTATAGCAGTCATATCCGTTTTATTAAGTTTTTTAGTTATTCCTTTTGGATATCATTTTGTTTTAGCTGATCTTAGTATTGGTGTTTTTTTATGGATTGCCATTTCAAGTATTGCTCCTATTGGTCTTCTTATGGCAGGATATAGCTCAAATAATAAATATTCTTTTTCAGGTGGTCTACGGGCAGCTGCTCAATCTATTAGTTATGAAATACCATTAACTTTTTGTGTGCTAGCGATATCTCTACGTGTGATTCGTTAAAAAAGAGCTTTTCCTCTAAAATCCATTGAATATTTATTTTCCTTTTCTTATTCTGTATTCAGGTTGGTAAGTTAAACTAGATAGCTATATGAGTGAAACAAAACAGCTTATTAATTTAATTTGTAGTAAAAAAAAATCTCATTTCCTACGTACAAGAAAAAGTTGAAGTAAACATAAGCAGTGTAAACTGTTTACCCCAAGATTGAGATTGTTTGATTAGTCATCATATCTTGAAGCGGGCAAGAATAAAGGATTCGCAATATGGAATTCCATTACAAGAATATTTTTTGTTATTACTAGAACTTAGAACCATATAAAAGAATCCATAAAAAGTTAGTGGGGGATTAGGAACACTAAAGTACATAAAGGATTAGTAATGAGAGAATCTAAATCATTATAGATTTTTTCTCATAAAAGGAATCATAATAAGGACTTGAAATTGGTGGAAATGATCAAGTAGTACTTTCTTCGGATTCCGATCCAGAGTATATTCCCATTCACTTGTTAAAGAAATAGCTATCAAGAACGAATTAACCCTTTATTTCTTTTTTCTTTTTAAGTATCCCCCTTCCAGGAGAAAGAAGAATAGGACAAAAGAAAAGATATGGAATCCAATAGAAAAAAAAGAAAAAAAGATCTTTATTTATTCTTTCTTTATTCATACAGAATTGAATTCGTCATGAATTAATATACAATTCTTTTTTCATTTATTAATTGCTATAACGAGTATTTTATTCCAATAATAAGTTATTACTGAACAAGAAAAAACTTTCATTTTATTATATAAAGGATAAGATCAATTCGGAAGCGCTTTTTTATTATTTTAGCAGACGGAATTGCTTTGGTCTAATTTAGGATTTTCCAATCAATTTTATCTTATTTTCTGATCATAGAGTAGCCGTATGAAGCTAAGGTTTCATGTACGGTTTTGGAATAGCGGTGGGAACTGTGATGTTATCATCGACTATGATTATCTAACAGTTCAAGTACGGTTGATATAGTTGAAGCACAGTCAAAATATGGTTTTTTTGGATGGAATCTTTGGCGTCAGCCTATAGGTTTTCTAGTTTTTCTAATTTCTTCTTTGGCAGAATGTGAAAGATTACCCTTTGATTTACCAGAAGCAGAGGAAGAATTAGTAGCGGGTTATCAAACCGAATATTCCGGTATTAAATATGGTTTATTTTATCTTGCTTCTTACTTAAATTTATTAGTTTCTTCTTTATTTGTAACTGTTCTCTACTTAGGCGGGTGGAATTTTTCTATTCCCTATATATCTTTTTTTGGATTTTTCCAAATGAATAAAATAGTTGGAATTTTTGAAATAATAATGAGTATCCTTATTACATTAACTAAAGCTTTTTTATTTCTCTTCATTTCTATCACAATAAGATGGACTTTACCCCGGATGAGAATGGATCAGTTATTAAATCTTGGATGGAAATTTCTTTTACCTATTTCTCTGGGCAATCTCTTATTAACAACTTCTTCCCAACTAGTTTCACTATAAATAAGATAATACAATAACAGAAAGAATATCTTCAAAACAAAAGTTCTCTCAAACAAGAGAAAGAAACATACCTTTTCATAGATATTTAGAATATGTTCCCTATGATAACTGGGTTCATTAGTTATGGTCAACAAACAATACGTGCCGCAAGATACATCGGTCAAGGTTTTATAATTACCTTATCTCACACAAATCGTTTACCTATAACGATTCACTACCCTTATGAAAAATCAATTACATCAGAGCGTTTCCGCGGGCGAATACACTTTGAATTTGATAAATGTATTGCTTGTGAAGTATGTGTTCGTGTATGCCCAATAGATTTACCCCTTGTGGATTGGAGATTTGAAAAGGACATTAAAAAGAAACAATTGCTTAATTATAGTATTGATTTTGGAGTTTGTATATTTTGTGGTAACTGTGTTGAATATTGTCCGACAAACTGTTTATCAATGACTGAAGAATATGAACTTTCTACTTATGATCGTCATGAATTGAATTACAATCAAATTGCTTTGAGTCGGTTACCAGTCTCCATAATGGGGGATTACACAATTCAAACAATTAGGAATTCGCCTCAAAGTAAAATAGATGAAGAAAAATCTCGGAATTCAAGAACGATTACTGATTATTAGGTACTAGGATTTTTTTCTTAAAAAAACCCAATAGTATACTAACTATAAAGCTATAAAGAAAAATGAATAACTACTGCTTATTACAAATTATTCGTGATTTAAAATGAGAGTAGATTTTCGTCATGTGATTTCGAACTATAAATTTATATATAAATACTCTAATCCCTTTTCCTTTCCTTGAATCTTTTAGTTTTAGTCTTTCATGAAAAATTTTATACTATTAATTTCTTCTTATCCACAATGGATTTACCTGGACCAATACATGAGATTCTTGTGCTATTTGGGGGATTTGTTCTTTTACTAGGGGGTCTAGGAGTAGTATTACTTACCAACCCAATTTATTCTGCCTTTTCGCTGGGATTAGTTCTTGTTTGTATATCCTTATTCTATTTTTTATTGAATTCCTACTTTGTAGCTGTTGCACAACTTCTTATTTATGTGGGAGCCATAAATGTTTTGATCATATTTGCTGTAATGTTTGTAAATGGATCAGAGTGGTCTAAAGATAAAAATTATTGGACTATTGGAGATGGGTTTACTTCACTCGTTTCTATAACTATTCCTTTTTCACTAATGACTACTATCCCAGATACGTCATGGTATGGAATTCTTTGGACTACAAGATCAAACCAAATAGTAGAACAGGGTCTCATAAATAACGTTCAACAAATTGGGATTCATTTAGCAACCGATTTTTATCTTCCGTTTGAACTCATTTCCCTAATTCTTCTAGTTTCTTTAATAGGCGCAATTACTATGGCTAGACAATAATAAATTCTTAGAATTTCAAATCTAAAAAAAAAAACTAAAGAATAAAACAATTTTGATTTAGTAAAATCTATCTACTGTCAACACAACAAATACTTTCTTTTCTCTTTTGTTGCGTAATTGTTCTATTCTAATTAATTGAATCGATTCAATTCTTGTACTCATATTGAAATGAATCGAGATTGATAAGGAGTTAGTTAATGATGTTTGAGCATGTACTTTTTTTGAGTGTCTATTTATTTTCGATTGGTATCTATGGATTGATTACAAGCCGAAACATGGTTAGAGCTCTAATATGTCTTGAACTTATACTGAATTCAATTAATCTAAATCTCGTAACATTTTCTGCTCTATTTGATAGTCGCCAATTAAAAGGAGACATTTTCGCAATTTTTGTTATAGCTCTTGCGGCTGCTGAAGCCGCTATTGGACTATCCATTCTTTCTTCCATCCATCGTAACAGGAAATCAACTCGTATCAATCAATCGAATTTTTTGAATAATTAGACATAGAATCCTCTAAACAAAGGCACATATTTAATAATATGCAATATTAAGATTAATAAAATTTGGATTCATAAAAAAAGAGTCGACAAATGGATTGGGAATACCCATTTTTTAAGTAGGTTATTTCAGAGTATTCTTTTTTACTTATTGAATTTTGCATTTTTACATTTGCAATTCATTGATATTGCAATATTCAAATTGCAATAATTTATATTGCAAAGATAATAGACGATTTATTGGCTAATTCAAATTATTATGTAGAATTTATATAATTATGACTTATGACTGTTGAAGCCTTAAATTCAAGTCTCTTGGCTCTTTTCACGCGTTCTCACAACCAGATTAAGAAATATATTGCATTATTTATTAAAGTTTGGCTAAACCATTGCTTCGTCTGGTGTTTACAATACATATAACTTATATAGTACTAATTTCATTTTTACCAGATCGAAAATTGTTATGTTGAAAAGGAAAATTTCTAAATCCAATGTCACATTCTGTAAAAATTTATGATACATGTATAGGATGCACTCAATGTGTACGAGCTTGTCCAACAGATGTATTAGAAATGATACCTTGGGATGGATGTAAAGCCAAGCAAATAGCTTCTGCGCCGAGAACCGAAGATTGTGTGGGTTGTAAGAGATGCGAATCTGCTTGCCCAACCGATTTTTTAAGTGTCCGCGTTTATTTAGGGCCTGAAACAACCCGCAGCATGGCTCTATCTTATTGATACGTTACAAAAAACTCCACTTGAATCGTCTGATTCCTCTTTACCGAAGAAGCCCGTGCTCAAAATAATCGAGCATGGGCTTTTCTGGTCAAAACGTATCTTGTCTTTATTACTTTATCATGAGTTATTTCCCTTGGTTAACAATACTTGTTGTTTTGCCGATATTTGCCGGTTCATTAATTTTCTTTTTACCCCATAAAGGAAACAAAACCGTTAGGTGGTATACTATATCTATTTGTTTACTAGAATTCCTTCTAATGACTTATGCATTCTGTTATCATTTCCAATTAGACGATCCCTTAATGCAATTAAAGGAGGATTCTAACTGGATAGATGTTTTTGATTTCCACTGGAGATTGGGAATCGATGGACTTTCATTAGGATCAATTTTATTGACAGGATTTATCACTACTTTAGCTACTTTAGCCGCTTGGCCAATTACCCGGAATTCGCGATTATTCTATTTCCTGATGCTAGCAATGTATAGCGGTCAAATAGGATTATTTTCTTCACGAGACCTTTTACTTTTTTTTATCATGTGGGAGTTAGAATTAATTCCTGTTTACTTACTTTTAGCCATGTGGGGGGGGAAAAGGCGTCTGTATTCAGCTACCAAGTTTATTTTGTATACTGCAGGCGGTTCCATTTTTTTCTTAATCGGAGTGCTGGGTATGGGTTTATATGGTTCCAACGAACCAAGATTAGACTTGGAACGATTGATTAATCAATCATACCCTGCAACATTGGAAATATTACTTTATTTTGGCTTTCTTATTGCTTATGCCGTCAAATTGCCGATTATACCCCTACATACGTGGTTACCAGATACCCACGGGGAAGCGCATTACAGTACATGTATGCTTTTAGCAGGAATCCTATTAAAGATGGGAGCATACGGATTGATTCGGATCAATATGGAATTGTTACCTCATGCTCATTATCTATTTTCCCCCTGGTTGGTAATAATAGGAGCGGTGCAAATAATCTATGCAGCTTCAACTTCTCTTGGTCAACGAAATTTCAAAAAAAGAATAGCCTACTCCTCCGTATCTCACATGGGTTTCATAATTATAGGAATTGGTTCCATAACCAACATTGGACTAAATGGAGCTATTTTACAAATATTATCCCATGGATTTATCGGTGCTACACTATTTTTCTTGGCAGGAACAGCTTGTGATAGAATGCGTCTTGTTTATCTCGACGAACTAGGAGGGATATCTATACCAATGCCAAAAATGTTTACTATGTTTAGTAGCTTTTCAATGGCTTCTCTTGCCTTACCAGGAATGAGCGGGTTTGTTGCAGAATTAGTAGTATTTTTTGGACTAATTACTAGTCCAAAATTTATGTTAATGCCAAAAATGCTAATTACTTTTGTAATGGCAATTGGAATGATATTAACTCCTATTTATTTATTATCTATGTTACGCCAGATGTTCTATGGATACAAGTTATTTAATGTTCCAAACGCAAATTTTGTGGATTCTGGACCACGAGAACTCTTTCTTTTAATCTGTATCTTTTTACCAGTAATAGGAATTGGTATTTATCCAGATTTTGTTCTCTCGCTATCCGTTGACAGGGTAGAGGCTCTCTTATCCAATTATTATCCTAAATAGGATTTTCTTTTTTTAACTAGTCCGCTCTATATTTCATAATGGAAAACCAAAAAAATTCCGAAAAAGTAAAAAAGTCTAATTAGATCTATTTCGAATTTTTGGGAACCCCTTTGAACGTCTTTTCAAATTCAAAGGGGTTCTCAAATCAAATAAAAATGGAAAAAACCCTCATTTTATGAATGTTTTATGTTCTGTAATCATTTAGATGGTAATGTAAATGAACCATAACTATGTAAACCTATTCCTAAAAGATTGATACCAAAATAGCAGATCCAAATTATAAGAAATCCTATCGAAGCTACAAATGCGGAATTCGTACCCTTCCAATTTTGATTTGTTCTACTATGTAAATAAATTGCAAATATGGTCCAGGTAATAAATGCCCAAGTTTCCTTAGGATCCCAATTCCAATAGGATCCCCACGCCTCATTAGCCCATACTGCTCCACAAAGAATACCTATGGTTAAAAGAGTAAACCCTAGACTAATAACACGATAACTCCAAGAATCCAAACGCTCAGTTAATTGATATTTGTAATAATTTGGAAATGAAGAAAAAGAGATGTTTTTTAAAGCACTTCTTTTTGCATAGAAATATTCAATCTCACTAAATAAAAACGTTTTAAGTAATTTTATTTTTTTCTTTTTAGGAAAGAAATCGAAATTCTTTCGAAATCTAATGATTAGAAGAGCCGCGGATAATAAGGATCCGCACAAAAGAGTTGCATAGCTTAGTAACATCATACTGACATGCATCATTAACCACTGAGATTGTAGAGCGGGTACTAGTATTGTAGATTGATGCATTTCAGTTAAAAGACCTGACGTGGCAAAGCCTTGCGTTAAAATAGTACTTGGCGTAGTTATTGCGCTTAAATCATTTTTAGAGTTCTGTATCTTAGGAATAGTATGAAGAATATACAGAGCCCATGAAAGGAAAATCAATGACTCATATAAATTACTTAATGGAAAATGTCCCGAAGAAACCCAGCGAGAAACTAAGAATCCTGTTATAGAGAAAAAAGTAGCTATCATTCCTTTTTCTGACGAATCACGTAATCCCCTAAGTTCACGAACTAATAAGGTTATTAAATGAATCGTAATCACAACTGAAATAGTTGAGAAAGAAATATGAGTTAGTACATGTTCTAAAGTTGCAAATAGCATAAGAGAAGGTCCCATTACAAAATTGGAAATTTCGAATTAAATCCATTTTCTAATCTATTGTATTTTTTTTCGAGAATGCCGCCACTCGGACTCGAACCGAGATGCTTGAGCACTGCTTCCTAAGAGCAGCGTGTCTACCAATTTCACCATGGCGGCTAACTTGAAATATTGAAATATTAGTTAACTTAAAAGAATAATAGTTATTTTATCGCGAATCGTCGAGATTTGGAGAATCCATAGAATTTTGGAAAATTCAAATTTCATCATTAAATACAAAGAGTTTTGTATTTTGAAAAGTTTCTAGAGTCAAAGCCTTTACGCTCTTATTAATACCATTTACCAGTCCTAAAACAATTTATTTGTTAATTTTGGATAAGATAACTAGATATTCTAAATCCTATTACAAGAATACTCTACTTTTGATAATGGAATCCTCCTCTTTTTTAGGAGGATTCCATTATCAAAAGTTCTTTGATAGGAAAAGAATATTGAGGACACAATATACCAAAATTTTGGTTCTATATAACAGAATAACCGAAGGATTAGTTCTAAAAATATTGTACCCAGGAATTCGACACATAAAAGTACATTCATTAATTAATCCAAATTATTCATTCATATTAAATAATTGGAATTTCTTTGAGATTGATCAATTCAGATTATTCCAAAACCCCATTATTTGTTTGTTACCCAGAGAAACCTTTTGGTTTTGGATGCTCGTTCCCGCTCAAAAATGATCTTGATTTTGCTAAGGAATAAGATTGTACTATGGAAAAATAAGTTTTTTTCTTCCAAATATTTTTACGAATACGCTTTTTTGACATCGAAGTACGTTTTTTAGGAACTGCCATTCAAAAAGGGAATTAGTTTTTTCTAGTTGTATGTGAAAGACATCTATCGCCGCAAATCAATCCTTCTTTATGTTTTTTCTTAGTATTTATACTTAGATACTGAAAGATAATGAAATTTGAAATTATTTTTTACTTCATTTTGTCTAATGTGGATAAGACAAGGGTTTTTCGCGTATTTTTCATATATATTTTATACTTTGTTTTAATAATATACAATATATTACAAAGATATATTATTTACAAAGATTTTCTATTTAAATCAATTTAATTTATATATCAAATATACTCTATATATTAATCTAAGGTATGGGATATAAGCCCTCATATAATATGGGAAGATAAAACTAAGGTAAAATTCAAATTTCAAATATAGTTGAAATTCAATCAATCAGTTACAAAATAAGAGAGCTATTTCATTTTAACAGAAAGAAATACAAAAAAAGAATAGGAATAGTAAAGTAAACTTATTCCATCTTTTTTTGTATTTTAATAAATATCTTTTCTAATAACTAAATAATGAAATTCTTTAATTAACTTTTTGAATTTAAGCAACTAACCCCATTCTGAATTTTTGAATATTTCAATGAGACAAATTTTGAAAAAAATAAGAATTCCAGTATTTTTTCTTATTCTTATTTTTTTTTTTTAATTCCTTTAGAAAGAACTAAGAATAGGTTTGGTGAATCGGAAACAATTTTATAGAAAAAAAAAAAGAACTATAAATTTCAATTTTAAATTGCTATTTCTTTTCTTATGGAACATACATATCAATATGCCTGGGTAATCCCTCTTCTCCCACTTCCAGTTATTATGTCAATGGGGTTTGGGCTTTTTCTTATTCCGACAGCAACAAAAAATCTTCGTCGCATATGGGCTTTTCCTAGTGTTTTACTCTTAAGTATAGCTCTAGTATTCTCAGTTTACCTGTCGATTCAACAAATAAAAGGGAGTTCTATCTATCAATATCTATGGTCTTGGACCATCAATAATGATTTTTCCTTAGAATTTGGATACTTGATCGACCCCCTTACTTCTATTATGTTAATACTAATTACTACTGTAGGAATCTTGGTTCTTATTTATAGTGACGATTATATGTCTCACGATGAGGGATATTTGAGATTTTTCGTTTATATAAGTTTTTTTAATACTTCCATGTTGGGATTGGTTACTAGTTCCAATTTAATACAAATTTATTTTTTTTGGGAACTTGTGGGAATGTGTTCCTATTTATTGATAGGCTTTTGGTTTACACGACCAATTGCTGCGAGTGCTTGTCAAAAAGCTTTTGTAACTAATCGTGTAGGGGATTTTGGTTTGTTATTAGGAATTTTAGGTTTTTTTTGGATAACAGGTAGTTTAGAGTTTCGGGATTTGTTCAAAATAGCTAATAACTGGATTCCTAATAATGGGATTAATTCATTACTTACTACTTTGTGTGCTTTTTTATTATTTCTTGGTGCAGTTGCAAAATCTGCACAATTCCCTCTTCACGTATGGTTACCCGATGCTATGGAAGGACCCACTCCCATTTCGGCTCTTATACACGCAGCAACTATGGTTGCTGCGGGGATTTTTCTTATAGCTCGACTTCTTCCTCTTTTCATATCCCTACCTTTGATAATGAGTTTCATTTCCTTAATAGGTACAATAACACTTTTCTTAGGAGCGACTTTAGCTCTTGCTCAGAGAGATATTAAAAGAAGCTTAGCCTATTCTACAATGTCTCAATTGGGTTATATGATGTTAGCTCTAGGTATAGGTTCTTATCAAGCAGCTTTATTCCATTTGATTACTCATGCTTATTCGAAAGCTTTATTGTTCTTGGGATCCGGATCCGTTATTCATTCAATGGAACCTCTTGTTGGATATTCACCAGATAAAAGTCAGAATATGGTTCTTATGGGTGGTTTAAAAAAATATGTTCCTATTACAAGAACTACTTTTTTATGCGGTACACTTTCTCTTTGTGGTATTCCACCTCTTGCTTGCTTCTGGTCCAAAGATGAAATCCTTAGTAATAGTTGGTTGTACTCACCTTTTTTTGGAATAATAGCTTCTTTTACTGCAGGATTAACTGCATTTTATATGTTTCGAATATATTTACTTACTTTTGATGGGTATTTGCGTGTTCATTTTCAAAATTACAGTAGTACTAAAGAAGGTTCATTGTATTCAATATCCCTATGGGGAAAAAGCATGCCCAAAGGATTCAATAGAGATTTTGTTTTATCAACAATGAAGAGTGAAGTTTCTTTTTTTTCACAAAATATACCAAAAATTCCTGGTAATACAAGAAATAGGATAGGATTCTTTAGTACTTCCTTTGGAGCTAAAAATACTTTTGTCTATCCTCGCGAAACCGGAAATACTATGCTATTTCCTCTTCTTATATTATTCCTTTTTACTTTGTTCGTTGGATCTATAGGAATCCATTTTGATAATGGAGTAATGGATAATGGAACATCGGAGTTAACCATATTATCAAAGTGGCTAACCCCGTCAATAAGCTTTTTCCAGGAAAGTTCAAATTCTTCTCTAAATTCAAATGAATTTCTCACTAATGCTTTTTCCTCTGTAAGTTTAGCTATTTTTGGTCTATTCATAGCATATATATGTTATGGATCCGCTTATTCTTTTTTTCAGAATTTGAATTTAAAAAATTCTCTTTTACAAGGGAATTCTAAAAAGAACTTTTTGGATCAAGTAAAAAAAAAAGTATACAGCTGGTCATATAATCGCGGTTATATAGATGTTTTCTATACTAGGTTCTTTATCCTGGGTATAAGAAGATTTGCCGAGCTAACGCACTTTTTTGATAAAGGTGTTATTGATGGAATTATCAATGGAGTAGGTCTTGCTGGTTTTTGTATAGGAGAAGAGATTAAATATGTGGGGGGAGGGCGAATATCGTCTTATCTATTCTTTTTTTTATGTTATGTATCCTTGTTCCTATTCTTTTTTCTTCCTTAATTCATTATTCCATGAATTCCTCAAAACGAGGCTCATCAAAATGCAAAATCTAAGACTACTATAAGACTACTAATAAAATAAGAAAAAAATTCGAGCGATTAAATTACTTCTCCCGAATATCCAACTGACTTATCAATTTCTTATAACGTACTCTATTTTTCTTTGCCAAATAAGCGAGCAAACGTTGACGTTTTCCCAAAAGTCTTCGTAGACCTCTTTCCGATGAAAAATCTTTTTTGTGTAATTCCAAATGTGAAGCAAGTCTCCGTATCTTATTGGTGAAACTGAATACTTGAAATTCAACAGAACCCCTGTTTTCCTGTTTTTCTTCTTTAACCATAAATCAAAAAATTATTCTACCTCCTTTCTTTTTCATGTATTTTTCTGATCAGGAAAAATAAAAAATTATGTCAGTTATTTTGAAGTTATTCGAATCTCGTACACACAAAAATTTGCAATTATTCATCTGGAATCTATAATTTGGATTTATTTTATCGATGCAAATTGGATTTGGATAGAAGGGTGCATTCTTTTATTTTAGATAGAAGAAATGTTTCTTCTATCTAAAATAAAAGAATTTTGCTGATTTATTTATTGCTATATCCAATTTATAGAATTGATACACCATTTAATTGATATCATTTAGCAAAATGACACACAGCATATGCATCCATCTTTCGGCTCGAGAATTTCACGGGAGAGAGATATAGT